AGGGATTCTAAATAGAATTCTCATTTTTTTTTTTTCGAATTTTGAATTCTATTTATTAGTTATTATAAATTGGTCGAAATTGAAATCGATTTTTATTATCCTTTCTACTTTCTATTTGATTATCTTTATAGAATAGATTTCATTTCCCTTTTTTATGAATATGTCCTTTTGTCTCTTTTTTATTAGTGGTTTAGAATAGAACAAGTAGTCACAAGTAGTTAGATGTAAGAGAATGTAGAGGAATTTTCTTTAGAATAGAAGGGTCTTGGTATATTACTTTTATTAGAATCCAATCCCAATGGAGGATTTTCTATTGAAAGAGAAGACTAGGTCTAAGTAAGGTATACTAAGCCTATTTTACGTTGTTGACAATGTTTACAATGAAACTTAGCATTAGCAAAGATATTAGTTTTTTCAAACTTTATCTTGTGCACAAAATTGGGGTTGGGTTAGGTTGGAGTTTTTAACCAGACTCGTGTTATGATACAAAATTCACTAGAATTGGATATACCAAAGAAGGGTAGTATAATTAACTCGTTGATTTCGGACAGGAAAAGAGGAAAATTCCATATGAATTTTCCTACGAAGATTAATGAGGAAAAGTTGGTTTGTTTATCCACAACTAGAAAAAGATCAATTGGGTCCATTGAAATGAAATGTGTTTTTGCTTTCCCAATGAATGGGCTTATAGGAATGATTGTCTTTTGATGAAGCAATCAGTCAGTTAAAACAATACCGAGGAAAATCAAATAAAAAAAGATACATTTTTTTGTATTCGAATATTTATTTGTTTTTTTTTTTTTGAATTGTTTGAATTGTATAGGGCTCTAGGGCTATACGGACTCGAACCGTAGACCTTCTCGGTAAAACAGATCAAACTTATTATTATCAAAATGATATGAACTGTTTCAAAGACCCAACATGCATTTTTTGTGCATTGGGCTCTTTCATTAACTGATAGAAATATCAGCTAGTCCGCCATTTTTATTTTTGACATAAAAATAAGAAGATGGCTCCATGTGCTCTGAGTCATTATGTTGATTCAGATTCAGGAACACTACCAAAGTTTTTCAAGGGGGGTTATCTTGACGTAGGTTTGCCTCTGGCCTAGATTAACTTAAGTGAAATGAAGTCTCTATCGCTCTACTTAAAAATCAAATATGAAACTTCATACACCTTAAAGTTCATAGGACGAAAAGAGGTTTTTTTGAGGCCCTGATACTCAGCCTAGCATTGAATAGACTAGGTATTCACCTTATCAATATATCAAATCAACGGCGGGGTCTGTTTGGCACCTAACTGGGCACCTAAATCGGACCGAGCCCTTGTCAGGCTATTGTTCTCTTCTTCCCTCAAAGTTATCGAGTAAGACATCGATTTATCAATAAGATCAATTTTTTTGATTGCATGATGCACTCCCCTGAAAAACATCGGCGCGCGTGTAAACGAGGTGCTCTACCAACTGAGCTACAGCCCTTAGTGCTTGTAATACATATTTTATTATGTAGATAATTTCTTGTCAAGATGACTATTCCATGATCCAAGATCATATTGATCGGTATTGCTTCTAAGTAATATGATATTTATAATCCATCGACGGGAGGAGTCCCTTTTGGTTTTCTTTGTGAAGATAAAATACCTACTTAACTCAGCGGTTAGAGTATTGCTTTCATACGGCGGGAGTCATTGGTTCAAATCCAATAGTAGGTAGAACTTATTAGATACCATTGACCGCGGTATCTAATAAGTTTTTATACCCATTTTATTTTAGTAATATTTTTTTTGTATCTTTTCTATTTATTTTTCGTTGCATAAAAATGTGATCATAAAAATATGATTCCGCTTGATTGTATTTAATCGACAGAATCAAGTCAAACAAAACAACCAAATAGAGGGTGTATAAATTGATGATTATTCCGAGTGGTTATGAAATGGCGTTGATAGCCTCTACTCGTGTCCTAGCCCGTCGTAGAGCTAGATTTGCCTCAATTGTTTGTCTCTTTCCTTCAGCTTTTCTCAAAGCATCTTCCGCTATTTCAAGAGTTTGCTGAGCTTCTTGTGGATCGATGTCACTACTTTTCTCTGCATCATTTACTAAAACAGTGATTTCATTATTACCTATTCTAGCAAAACCGCCCATCAGAGCCATCGTTAGCCATTGGTCGTTAAGGCGTATTCTCAAAATACCTATATCTACTGCTGTGGCAATAGGAGCGTGATTTGGTAATACGCCAATTTGTCCACTATTAGTAGATAAAATAATTTCTTTCACTTCTGAATCCCAAACAATTCGATTAGGGGTCAGTACACAAAGATTTAAGGTCATTTCTTCAAATTGCTCTCCGTTTCTAAGTTGATAGCCTTCGCCGTAGCTTCATCGATGTTACCTACCAAATAAAAGGCCTGTTCGGGAAGACCATCTAATTCTCCGGAAAGGATTAATTGAAAGCCTCTAATTGTTTCTGCTAAACCAACATATTTTCCCGGAGAACCCGTAAAG